ATGCATACCTTAAGTAACCTAGAAGAATACATAGCCTTAATTTATGAAAAATACTTAAGAAGATCATTAATCGAACTTGGTGAGGAAATAATTGAAAGTGGTTATTTAACTGAAATACCATTAGAAACAATTTTTACAAAAATTGAACAAAATTTTTTTCTCATATCTGAAACTAAATCAAAAAAACATATGATTAGTGTCCAAGAGGGATTACAACAAGTTTTAAAAGAAATTGAAGAAGGTTTAAGGATACCAAGGTTACCTGGATTAAAAACAACGTTTCTAGAATTTGATATAATAACTCAAGGATTCCAAAATTCTGATCTTATTATCATCGCTGGTCGCCCTTCAATGGGTAAAACTGCCTTTGCTTTTAATTTAGCCAAAAATATTGCCCAAAATCATAAAACAGGAGTAGTTTTTTTTAGTCTAGAGATGACTCGCCAACAATTAATCTATAGATTATTGGCTTCTGAAGTTGGAATAACAAATACAAGATTAAGAGCATCAAGGATTAAAGAAACTGAATGGGTTAAAATAAATAATACTATTAAGGATTTATCACAACTAAGACTTTTTATTGACGATACTCCAGATTTATCAGTAGGTGAAATAAAATTAAAAATAAAAACAATTAATCTTGAATCCTCAAACCAAATAAATTTGGTAGTCATTGATTATTTACAACTACTAGAAGGTGTAAAGCAAGATGCGAATAGAGTCCAAGAACTTTCTAAAATTACACGAGCTTTAAAAAAATTAGCCCGTGACTTAAATATCCCAGTTATTGTTTTATCACAATTGAGTAGGAATGTAGAGAGTAGGGTAAATAAAAGACCAATCTTAGCAGATTTAAGGGAAAGTGGTTGTATTAATTTTTCAGTTAAAAAATCTACTGCGGAGATAAATAAAATAAAAGATAATTTTATTTTTTGTTGGACGGGTGATTGTATCTCTAAGCAAAAGATTTCCGATATCAAATTTACTGGTCAAAAACCTGTTTATAGATTAGAAAGTAATTTAGGTTGGTCTTTGCTAATAAGTAGTAATCATAAAATCTTAACGGATAAGGGTTGGAAAAAAATTGATCAATTAGCCTTGGATAATTTTATTAGTGCAAAATTATTGCTGGGGTTTAGATCTTTAAATAATTTAAGTAAGTATTCAATTACATGGGATAAAGTAACTAGGATAAAGTATCACAAGTTAGCCCCTGTTTATGATTTACATATCTCAAATTACTCAAACTATTTAACTAACCACTTAATTATTCATAATTCCATTGAACAAGACGCAGATGTTGTCATTATGCTATACCGTGATGAGTATTACAATAAAGATACTTTAGAAAAAAATTTAATTGAACTAATTATAGCGAAACATAGAAATGGTCCAGTTGGATCCACAAAATTAATCTTTGACCCAAAATACCTTAGGTTTTTTAATATCTAACCACGTATTCTACTCTTGGAAACTTAGGTTTCTAACTTTTATAGTATCTACTAATAAAAAAATATAGAATAAATTTTTTTATACTTACTAATTAGTTAAAATTTAATTTGACCTAGAAGATAGAATTGGTTTATTCTATATTTTAATACTTTTATGTTTGGTCTCTAGAGCGTCCTTAGTTCAGTTGGTAGAACATAGGTCTCCAAAACCTAGTGTCGAGGGTTCAACTCCTTCAGGGCGCGTATCGTATAAAAATAAATAAGAGGAATTGGCTCATAATAAAAATTAAAAACTAGAAATCTTATAATAAATTTTTAATTTTAAAATTATTAAATTCAAAAAAAAAAATATATATGCCAAAAAAAGTAACTAGCATAATAAAACTTGCGTTATCTGCAGGGAAAGCTGTTCCTGCACCTCCAGTAGGTCCAGCTCTTAGTCAACACGGGGTTAATATTTCGGCTTTTTGTAAAGAATACAATGCAAAAACAGCTGACCAAATTGGTTTAATTATACCAGTAGAAATATCAGTATATGAAGATAGATCTTATACATTTATACTAAAAACTCCACCAGCATCAGTGTTATTAGTTAAAGCTACTAATATAAAAAAAGGTGCCTCGGAACCAAATAGACAAATAGTAGGATCAATCACAGCAGGTGAGATAAGAAAAATAGCCGAAATTAAATTACCAGATTTAAATACAAAAAATTTAGATAGTGCTGTTAAAATTATTGCAGGGACTGCAAAAAATATGGGAATCACAATAACTGATTAACATTTAACAAATTTTAAATAACGGGTCCAAAAAAAGAATGAGGAAATTAAATAAGCGAACGAAAGAGAACAGAAAAAAAATAGAAAAACGCTTATATAGTCAAAATGATGCAATTCGTCTTTTAAAAGAAACTGCAAATGCCAAATTTATAGAATCAGTTGAAGCACATATTTCTTTATCAATTGATCCAAAGTATAGTGACCAACAATTAAGAAGTACCCTAATTTTACCTAAAGGAACTGGTAATACAAAACGTATTGCAGTATTAATGCCTTTAGAAAGTATTACACCAGAGTATAAAGAATTAGCTGATATAATTGGTTCTGATGACTTAATAGAAATAATCACTAAAGGTGATATAAATTTCGATATCCTAATTGCTACACCTGACATGATGCCAAAACTAGCTAAGTTAGGTAGAATTTTAGGTCCAAAAGGGTTAATGCCATCACCAAAAGCTGGTACAGTAACAACTGATGTGAAATTAACTTTAGAAGAATTTAAAAAGGGTAAATTAGAATATAGAGCAGATAAGACAGGTATTGTTCACTTATTAATTGGAAAAAGTAATTTTGCTGATTCTGATTTAATAGAAAACCTAGTTGCTGTCTATACTTCGATTGAAAATAATAAACCTCCTGGAGTAAAAGGACGTTATTTTAAAACTTTTCATATCTGCAGTACAATGGGACCTTCAATCGAAATTGATATCTCTGCCTTAAAACTTTAAATTAATTAAACTAATAATTATCTTTTGACAAACGAATTAAAAAATATAAAATAAAAATATGACTGAAAAAATTTCGACTTTAATCGATGAACTAAAAACATTAACTTTATTAGAAGCAGCAGAACTAGTTAAAGCTATAGAGGAAACATTTGATGTTGATGCATCTGCTGGTGGAGGAGTTATGATGATGAGCCAAGGTGGAGTAGCTTCTGACGATGGTGAAGCAGCTGAAGAAAAAACAGAGTTTGATGTAAGTTTAGACGAAGTGCCTAAAGATAAAAAGATACCTATCTTAAAAATAGTTCGCTCTATAACAGAACTAGGGTTAAAAGAAGCTAAAGAATTAGTTGAGAATACACCAAAAGTTATAAAAGAAGGATTAACAAAAGCTGCTGCAGAAGAAACTAAAAAAACACTTGAGGATGCTGGTGCAGTTGTAACTCTGAAATAATTGTTTAACTACTCCTTTAGTAAATCTAAAGATCAATCATGTTTTTCTGCGCCGCGTAGAAAAACATGATTGATCTTTAGATTTACTAAAGGAGTAGTTAAACAATTATTTCAATAAATACTTTTTAATTTTTTAGAAGATTTCTTCTTCTGCATGAGATACAAGATCACAATCTTCTTGAGGGTAAGCTACACAAGTTAATACAAAGCCTTTCTCAAGCTGCTCTTCTTCTAAAAAAGCTTGCTCTGATTGCTCTACAGAACCTTTTGTTAATCTACCTGTACATGATGAACAAGCTCCCGCACGGCAAGAATATGGAAGATTTAAGTCTTGCTCTTCAGCTGCTTCTAAAATAGTTTGGTCGTCAGGACAATCAATAACTTTATCAATACCTAATTCTGGGTTTACAACGTGTATATTAAATCCCATACAATTAAATTTGGTTTAAAAATAATAAATATTACAAGCAAAATTTATTTTAATCTAAATAATAACGTAATATATAATACAGGTAGTTAGATAATTTGTCAAAGTTATAATACTTATATATAAATTGCATAGTAAGAAAGTCAAAAACATGTTCACTTAATAGGAGCTTATAACAAATGGCATTACCATGGTACCGTGTTCATACTGTAGTTCTTAACGACCCAGGCCGATTAATTGCAGTTCATTTAATGCATACAGGATTAGTTGCAGGATGGGCTGGTTCAATGGCATTATACGAATTATCTATATTTGATTTCTCAGATCCTATTTTAAACCCAATGTGGCGTCAAGGTATGTTTGTTATGCCTTTTATGACTAGATTAGGTGTTTCTGACTCATGGACAGGATGGGATATTGCCGGAGAAAGATCTGAACCAATTGTAAGTTTATGGTGTTACGAAGGAGTAGCCTATAGTCATATTATATTATCAGGTTTATGTTTCTTAGCTGCTGTTTGGCATTGGGTTTATTGGGATCTTGAATTATTCCGTGATCCAAGAACAGGTGAGCCTTCTTTAGATTTACCAAAAATTTTTGGTATACATTTATTCTTATCTGGTTTATTATGTTTTGGTTTTGGTGCATTCCATGTTACTGGATTTTTTGGTCCTGGTATTTGGGTTTCCGATGCTTATGGATTAACAGGTCAAGTTCAACCAGTAGCACCTTCATGGGGAGCTTCAGGTTTTAATCCTTTTAATCCTGGTGGAATTGCCTCACATCATATGGCGGCAGGAAGCTTTGGAGTTTTAGCAGGTGGTTTTCATTTAACTTTACGACCTCCTCAACGTTTATACCGTGCATTACGAATGGGTAATATCGAAACAGTACTATCTAGTAGTATTGCAGCTGTCTTTTTTGCAGCTTTTATTACTTCAGGAACTATGTGGTATGGTTCTGCAACAACTCCAATTGAATTATTTGGGCCAACAAGATATCAATGGGATAGTGGATATTTCCAACAAGAAATTGAACGTCGTGTTGAAGTTTCATTAAATGAAGGTTTATCTGAAAGTGAAGCTTGGTCAAGTCTTCCTGATAAATTAGCTTTCTATGACTATATTGGTAATAATCCAGCGAAAGGTGGTTTATTTAGATCTGGTCCTATGAACAAAGGTGATGGAATCGCAGAAGCTTGGTTAGGACATCCAATTTTTAGAGATCGTGAAGGTCGAGAATTAGCTGTACGTCGTATGCCAGCTTTCTTTGAAACTTTCCCTGTAATTCTAATTGATAAAGATGGAATTATTCGTGCAGATATACCATTCAGACGTGCTGAATCTAAATATAGCATAGAACAAGTTGGTGTTAACGTTAGTTTCTATGGTGGTAAATTAAATGGGCAATCATTTAAAGATGCACCAACAGTGAAAAAGTTTGCTCGTAAAGCTCAACTTGGTGAAGTTTTTGAGTTTGACAGAACAAGTTTAGAATCTGATGGAGTATTCAGAAGTAGTCCACGTGGTTGGTATACTTTTGGTCATTTAAATTTAGCATTATTATTCTTCTTAGGTCACTTATGGCATGGTTCACGTACTATATTCCGTGATGTGTTTACTGGTATTGGTTCAGAAGTTACTGAACAAGTAGAATTTGGTGCATTCCAAAAATTAGGTGATGAAACAACTCGTAAACAAGGTGTAGTATAATTTATTTTTTTAATTAATTAAAAGGAAAAAATATGGGCATAGACTTTTCACAACTTTCACAACCAGCATTAGTGTATGCAACTTTATTGATAGGAACACTAATGGTTCTCTTTTTTGCTGTTTTCTTCCGTGATCCTCCTAAAATACTTAAAGAATAATTATTTATTCTTTACCTTTTCTACCTATATGAAATTTTATTTTATATAGATAGAAAAGATAAACCATAAAGTTGATTTATAAGTATTAATCTTCATGTTCCTCAAAGGGATCTCTCAAAAATTTTGACCCCGGCCCAAACGCCGTATAAGTTGAATACGCAGTTATCCCTATTAATAAGCTAGATACAAAAATTATTAAAATTGTAGATGTTTCCATAGTTTTTACTTTATTTATAATTATTAAATTACTATACTGACAATAAATTGTTATTAATTAACTTAAACTTTATTACATTATGGCTTTCAAAACAAAATTAGGTGATATTTTAAGACCTTTAAATTCTGAATATGGTAAAGTAGCACCAGGTTGGGCTACAACATTACTTATGGGTATCGCTATGCTATTATTTTTAGTTTTTTTATTAATTATTTTACAAATCTATAATTCATCATTAATTTTAAATGATGTTGATGTAGATTGGCAAAGTTTAGGTAATTAACTTAAATTGTATAGGTAATATTTATCCTATTACATTTTATTTTTAAATAAAATGTAATAGAATAAACATTACCTATAACCTATAAGTTAAGAGATTAAGATAATGGTTGTAATTTAGTTTTCTTAGGTAACCCAGTATAACTACTGACAAATTTTTCGAAATCTTTCCCATCAATTGTCTCGATTTGTGTTAATAATGTCGCCAATTGGTCTAATAATAAACGGTTTCTTTCTAATATAGTACAAGCTTTATCAAATCCATCTTCAACAATTTCAATAATTTGCATATCGATCTGATCTGCAACATCAAGGAAACAATCTGGTCTTGTTTGTAAACGTCGACCAAAGAATATTGAAGGTTGTGGTAGATCCATAGCCATTGGCGTTAAACTAGACATACCAAATCTTGTAACCATTTGTCGAGCTAAAGAATTTACTTTAAAAAAGTCATTACTAGCCCCACTTGTTATTTCCATTTTTCCAAAAATAACTTTTTCTGCTGCTCTTCCGCCAAGAGTACCTATTAATCTAGAAGATAATTGGCCTCTAGTTAAAAGAGGTTGCTCATCAGGTGTAAACCAAGTTAATCCTTGAGCACGCCCACGAGGAATTAAAGTTACTTTTTGAACATCATCATGATTTTTTAATAATGTACCAGCTAACGCATGTCCAACTTCATGATAAGCAACTAACCTTTTATTTCTAGAATCGTTTAAAAGAACCCCCTCTAGACCGGCAATAATTCTTTCAATAGCTGTATATATTTGTTTAATTGATATTGTTTCTAGGTTAGCACGAGCTGTTAAAATCGCAGCTTCATTAAGTATATTAGCTAAATCGGCCCCTGAAAAACCAGCAGTTCTTTGTGCAATAAATTTAAGGGATGTTTTAGAGTCTATATTCTTATTTCGACTATGAACTTTCAAAATCTCTATACGCCCATAAATATCTGGTAAGTTAACTGTTATTTGTCGATCAAAACGACCAGGACGTAATAAAGCGGAATCTAAAACATCAGCTCTGTTTGTAGCTGCAATAACAATTATACCACTTGTAGGCTTAAACCCATCCATCTCGGTTAAAATTTGGTTTAATGTTTGTTCTCTCTCATCATTAGTTCCTCCAACACCTGTTCCCCTTTGTCTACCGATTGCATCAATTTCATCAATAAATAAAATACATGGAGAATTTCGCTCTGCTGTTTCAAATAAATCACGAACACGGGAAGCACCTATCCCAACGAACATTTCAACAAATTCTGAACCAGAAATACTAATAAATGGTACACCTGCTTCTCCTGCAATTGCTTTTGCTAATAAAGTTTTTCCTGTTCCAGGAGGTCCAACTATGATAACTCCTTTTGGAGGATTAGCACCAACAGCTGTAAATAATTGTGGCATTTTAAGAAAGGAAACAAATTCTTCGAATTCTTGTTTAGCTTCATCAATACCAGCAACATCACTAAAGGAAACACCAGTATTCGCATCTAATTGAATTTTTGCACGAGCTTTACGTAAATTACCAAAGAAGTCATAATTACTACCTTCAGAAAAAAATAGTTGGAAAACAACTAAAAGTAAAACCGGAACTAAAAGAGCACTTAGAATAGACCATGCTGATTCAAAAGTTACAGCTGGGTGTGCTGTAAAGTCTATTTGAAATTCTCTTAATTTTAAAATTAAAGATGAATTACGGATAGGCACTTTTACACCGATATGCTGCAATTTATCACCTAAGGAACCAAAAGCATCAAATACTACGATTTCAGCGTTTTCATATAAATCTACTTTTTTTATATCACCATTTTCTAAATAACCTAAAAATTTATCAAAAGAAATCATTTGACTTGGATGACTCTCTTTAAAATTAATTAAATTACTTCCTAATTCTAAAAAGTTATCCCACTTAAAATAAACAAAACCTGAAATAACTGCTAACCCAACCAAAAGTATATAGAAAATCTTTGGGGTTTCATTTTTCATAAATGCCTCTCCTTAGCACACGTTAATAATATAGTATTATTAACACATATCAGATTAAAAAACAACTAAATAAAAATTTTATGTAAACTTAATAAAAAATAAAATATAATTTCATTTATAACTATTAATTAAATTATTTCTAAAGGACAAAAATACTATGGTAGAAAAAGGAGCAAAAGTACGTATTTTAAGAAAAGAATCATATTGGTATAACGATGTTGGAACTGTTGTAATAGTAGAAAAAGTTGCTTCAAATTACCCTGTTTTAGTTAGATTTGTAAAAGTCAACTATAGTGGAACAAATACATCGAATTTTAAACAAGAAGAGTTAATAGCAGCATAGTATTTTTATTTATATATGTGTTCCAGTTTTAAATTTAAAACTGGAACACATATATAAATAAAAATACTATTTGTAACTGTACAATTCAGTTGAGACCCCTGGTGAAAGATCTAATATTAATAGAGTATTAACGATTTCTTTCGAATCCGACTGGATATCAATAATCTTTTTATATCGACGGATCTCAAACTGCTCTCGAGAGTCCTTATTTACATGTGGAGATCTTAAAACACAATATGATCTTTTTTTTGTAGGGAATGATATAGGGCCCGCTACATTTAAAATCGATTTTTCATTCGCTAAAGCATCTAATATTTTTTTACAGCATTCATTTAATACTAAATGATTAAAAGACTGTAAAATAATTCGTATTTTTTCTTTTGACATAAAAATATAACTTATTGAATAATTTTTGAAACAACACCAGCACCAATAGTTCGACCACCTTCACGGATAGCAAATCGCATCCCTTCTTCAATTGCAATTAAAGAAATTAATTTTGCTGTCATTTTAACACGATCACCTGGCATAACCATTAATGTTTTTTCACCTTCATCAGTAATAAAACTTATAATTTCACCTGTAACATCTGTTGTTCGTACATAGAATTGAGGTCTATACCCTGGGAAAAACGGAGTATGGCGACCACCTTCTTCTTTTGTTAAAATATAAAGTTCAGATTCAAAAGTGTTATGTGGCGTGATTGTTCCAGGTTTTGATAAAACCATTCCACGTTCTATCTCATCTTTTTGTAAACCACGTAATAAAATACCTACATTATCTCCTGCTACACCTTCGTCTAAAGTTTTTTGGAACATTTCAACACCAGTTACTGTTGTTGATTTAGTATCACCTAAACCAACTAGATCTACTGTTTCACCTACTTTTACAATACCACGGTCAATTTTACCAGTAGCAACTGTCCCTCGGCCAGTAATTGAAAAAACATCTTCAATCGCCATTAAGAATGGTTTATCAACATCACGTATTGGTGTTGGGATATAACTATCAACCGAATCCATTAGACTATAAATTTTATCAACCCATTTATTATCACCTTTTTTTAAAGTAGGTTCATTATTAATGGCATCAAGAGCCTGCAAAGCAGAACCAGTAAGTATTGGTATATCATCACCAGGGAAATCATAATTAGATAATAACTCTCTAACTTCTAGTTCCACTAACTCTACTAATTCAAGATCATCTACTTGGTCTTCTTTATTTAAGAATACTACGATATGGGGTACACCAACTTGTTTAGATAATAAAATATGCTCACGTGTTTGAGGCATAGGACCATCGGCAGCTGAAACAACTAAAATTGCTCCATCCATCTGTGCCGCACCAGTAATCATATTTTTAACATAATCAGCATGTCCTGGACAATCCACATGGGCATAATGACGACTTTCTGTTTCATACTCTACATGTGCTGTATTGATTGTAATTCCACGTGCACGTTCTTCGGGTGCTGCATCGATATCTTCATATTTTTTTGCATTAGTAGAATCCCCTGTAAGTGATAAAACAGCTGTAATTGCAGCTGTTAATGTAGTTTTACCATGATCTACATGTCCAATTGTTCCAATATTGATGTGTGGTTTCGTACGGTCATATTTTTCGCGAGCCATAATATATAGTCCTTATGTTATTTTATATTTTTTACTTTTGGCGTTTAATTAAATTTTATTTAATTAATAAAAATGCTTAAGAACGGAAATGGGCAAAAGCTTTATTTGATCTTGCCATACGGTGAGTTTCATCTTTTTTACGGATTGCATTACCAGAGCCTTTAGAAGCGTCGATAATCTCATTTGCTAACTTGATTGCGATTGTTTTTCCTGAGCGAGCTCTAGCAAATTGGATAATCCAGCATAAACCTAAATTAATACCTCTAAATTTTTTTACTTCAATAGGCACTTGGTAAGTAGAACCTCCAACACGCTTAGCTTTTATTTTGACTGCAGGACTTACATTTTTTACAGCTTTTTCAAAAATCTTTAGTGGCTGGTTGTTTGTTCTCTCTTTTATAATATCAAAGGCTTCATAAATTATTTTTTGTGCTACAGTTTTTTTACCACTTTTTAGAATTTTTGATATCATTAAATTTACTAAAAAACTATCATAAACTGAATCAGCTATGGGAAATTTTCTTTTTTTATTTGTACGACGTGACATAATTTATTTTATTAACCTTTTTTTTATTTTACTGGTTTTTTCATCCCATATTTTGAACGACCCTGACGTCGATCTTTTACCCCAATTGTATCCAAAGTTCCTCTAATAATATGATAACGTACTCCTGGTAAATCTTTTACCCTTCCACCACGAAGTAAAACTACAGAATGCTCTTGTAAGTTATGGCCAATCCCAGGAATATAAGCTGTAACTTCAAACCCAGAAGTTAACCTCACTCGAGCTACTTTTCGTATCGCTGAGTTTGGTTTTTTTGGTGTGATTGTGTGAACCCTCGTGCATACACCTCGACGTTGAGGACAACTCTTTAATGCGGGTGATTTTGTTCGGGGTTGAATTTTTTTACGTCGTACTCGAATAAGTTGTTGTATAGTTGGCATATATTTAAATTTTAATTAATTAATTTATAGGTTTTAGCTAACCACATTTTCAATCTTGTATTTTTTTAAGAACCTTTCAACACGACCTTCGGTATCGATTATTCTTTGTGACCCTGTGTAAAAAGGATGGTTACCTGACCAAATATCAACATGTAATTCAGGTTTTGTTGAACCTACAATCATGATTAATTGACCATCATAATAGACTTTTGTATCATTAAACCATTTTGGATGTATATTCTTTTTAGGCATATAAATAATGTTTATAATAAGTATATAGTAAAATCTTGTTTTGAATTAACGTTTTGAGTACTGAGAAGCTTTTCTGGCTTTTTTTAAACCATATTTACGACGTTCTTTAATTCGTGCATCACGTTTTAAAAAACCTTCAAATTTTAAAATAGGTCTGAAATTAATCTTATCTACTTTACAAAGAGCTCTTGCAATCCCTAATCTTATTGAATCAGCTTGCCCAGTTAAACCACCGCCTTTAACATTCGCAATAATTTTATACTTTTTATCTAATTTAACTTTTTTTAAAGGTAAGCTTATTTGGTTTAAGTAAGTAAAATTTTGTTGAAAGTATTGTTCTGCTTTATGACCATTTACTTCACATGTTATTTGAGAAGTTGATTCTGTAAAAGGTACTAAATAAACGATTGCTGTAGATTCTTTTTTTCTACCAATCCCATAAATATAAGGATTAGTTTGGTTTTTACTTGTCATAGACTTTAATTATTATAATTCTATTTTTTGAGGTTTTTGAGACATATGTGGGTGCTCTTGACCTTTGTATACTTTTAATTTTGTAAATAGTTTTCGACCTAAACGATTTTTTGGAAGCATCCCTTTAATGGCCTTTTCAAGAATACGTTCTGGTATACGAACTTGTAAATCTTCAAAACTTTCAACTGTTTTTCCACCAGGTCGACCGGAGTGGCGAAAGTATAGTTTTTGTACTCGTTTCTTACCACTTACATTTATTTCACTTGCATTTACTATTATAATGTAATCCCCAACATCTTGTGCAGGTGTAAAAATAGTTTTATTTTTACCTCTTAATAAATTAGACACTTCTGTAGCTAATCGACCTAAACATTTATCTTTTGCATCAATTATATACCATTGTTGTTTTAAATCAAGTTTCGACGGAATAAAAGTATCTTTCATAATAATATTAAATTCTATAATAAAGTTGGATGCGGATAAAAATTCCAATAGTATAAAGTACTAACCATTAGGTGGTTCATAAAAAAGCGTTAATTTATTCTTTATTTCTTCTACTGATTTTGGGCCTAGCCCTTCTATAGTTATTAAATTAGGAGAAGGGTATTCCATTAAATCCCAAGTAAAATTTATATTAACCTTATTCAAAGCTTTAATTATTCGGTTTGATAAACCTAAGCCTTTTAAATCCCCACTCTCCATATCAGTCACACGTTTTAGTAATCTTTCTTCTGGTGTAATTTTTTTACTAACATTAGTTTTCTCTTTTTCTTGCTTTTCTCTGTTTCCTATAGTTTCAATTTTTTCTTTTTCGGACTTTATTTCCGTTTCTATAACTTCAATTGTTTCCTTCTTTAGCTTTACTTTCGTTTTTTTTATTGTTTTATCAACCTCTAGTGGGGGATTTGTAGGAACCCTATCTTTTTCAATAGGTTTCTCTATTTCCTTATAATTAAAACAAGGAAACTCCATATTAGTAATTGTTGATAACATATAACCTATCATATTACGGGCTTGTATCAATGCCTGGTGAGGCAATAAAGTACCATTAGTAAAAATTTCTAGGTGAAGTTCCTCGTTCGTATTTTCAACATCCTGCGGTAATGGTTTAATATAAGAATTAACCTTCAATACTGGTGCAAAATTAGAGTCGATTGGGATAAAATCTGTAGCTCCTTCTAGTTTTTGGTTTTTAGCTAGAATATAAGATTTCCCATACTCTATTTTTATTGCTAATTCAATTACTGATTCATCAGAGATTGTTAATAAATGAGTACTAGGGTTTAAAACTTTAATACCATTAGGTAAAGTAAGGGCTCCTGCAGTTATTATAGCTGGCCCTTGTGCTTTTAACAGTCCATAACAAGCTTGACCGGTGTTATTTTGGTCATATATAATAATTTCTTTTAAATTTAATATGATCTCAAGAAGATCTTCACGAACCCCTTCTAAAGGTGTGAATTCATTATTTACACCGGCAACTCGAACACCAGTAATCCGAAATCCATATAAATTTGAAAGTAAAGCACGTCTTAACATATTACCGATTGTAGTACCCTCACTTTGTTCTAATGAAGTAAAAACAAAATGTCCATAAAATTCATTATGGTTTAATAAATCTAAGTCTACACACTTACATTTACTATTTATCTTCATTATTTATCTCCTTTTGGTTAATATATATGTATTTTAGTTGTATAGAACTATATACGTTGTAGTTACTTTTATAAAACTGAATTGTTTTATTGTTTTTACAAAAAATTTAAGTTAATTCATTTTAAACTCTTCTACGTTTAGGAGGGCGACAACCATTATAAGGTATAAAAGTTACATCTTTTATAGAAACGATTCTTATACCTTTTTGGTAAACTGCTCTAATAGCAGGTTCTCTCCCTGGCCCAGAACCTTTGATAACAACTTCTAATCTCTTAAGTCCATATGCTTCTTTAGCTATTAATGCAGCTTTTTCGGCAGCTTTTTGCGAAGCAAACGGGGTACCTTTTCGCGATCCTTTAAAATCTACAGTCCCCGATGAAGCCCATGATAATGTGTTTCCATTTAAATCACTTACCGTTACAATTGTATTATTAAAAGTAGCGTGTACATGCATAGTTCCAGTGACAATAGTGCGCTTCATTTTTTTTTTCATTTCTTACATTCTCCAACCTGGGGTTAAATTTTCTAAATATTGTTTACTTGTTTTTTCCTGCCACCGTTTTTTTTCCTCCTCTTCTAGTTCTACCATTAGTTCTTGTTCGCTGACCTCGGACAGGTAACCCTGCACGGTGTCGACGCCCTTTAATTGAACCATTCTCCATTAACCTTTTTATATTTAAATTTGTTAAACGGAATAGGTCGGCCTCAAGTTGGTAATTTTTTTCTAAAACCTTTCTCAGATTACTAATATCTTCATCAGATAAATCTTTCGTTCTTACACCTGCTTCATCAGCATCTTTTAATCCTGCTGTGTCTAAAATTTCTTGCGCCCTAGATAAACCAATACCGTAGATCCCCGTTAAAGCATATTTAATTTTTTTATTATTTGCCAGATCTATTCCAAGAAATCGAACCATATTTTATCTCCATTTTCTTTTTAAATTTAACCTTGTCGTTGCTTATGTTTAAGATTAGTACAAATTACTTGAACTCGACCATGGCGACGTATAATTCTACATTTTTCACACATTTTTTTTACTGAAGGTCTAACTTTCATATTTTTATAAATTATATAATTTTTTTATTTTAACTCATTTTAAATTACTTGGTTGCTTCAAAAATTTAAAACATAGTTTCAGCGTTTAATAAATTCCTAACTTTTCTAAAAGTATCTACTAAAACATTAACTAAAATAAGTTGAGAAGTTAACCCAAACCCACGTAAATTTAAATTATTTACTGGTAATAAATACTCTAAACCATTAAGTAGAATCAGAACACCAATAAGAAAGACCGCATTTAAAATTGTTAATCTTTTAATGGTTATTGATAAGTAACTTTGTGTTGACTTCCCTGGAGTTATTCCTTTTATTGTCACAGAATTTTTACGAAATTGTTCAGTCATATCTTTTGGATCTAAAAGTATAGTTGAATAAAATGACGTAAAAAAAAAGACTAATATACCATAGGTAGACCAATAAAAAATTTTCCCAACCCCTAACGTTAAATTTGTAGAAAGAGAATTTAAAAAAGAAAACAATTCGATATTAACAAGTTGTCCGTAGATTAAATTAGTAAGAGAAGATAAAATAACCATTACCGAGGAAGTAAAAACTAAAGGCATTACTCCTGCCTGGTTAACACGAAGAGGTAAATTACTATTATTCCATAATGAAAATTTATTTACATTACGTAATAATTGGCTTGCAGAAACTAATGGGATTTTTACCATTGCCTCATTTATATAAATACACCCAACTGTCGTTAATAAAAATATTCCACCAATAAAAAAACTAACTATAATATTTTGGTTTGACAAAGCTAAAATCATAGCTCTAAGTTGGTCAGGAAAATTTGAAACAATATTAAAACAAATTAATATAGATGACCCATTACCTATACCATCTTTTGTAATCAATTCACTAAACCATAAAATAATCATTGATCCTGCTATTAATGTTAGGCTTATTTGAATTAATACCAAAACGTTCCAGTTAAATATTAATGGACGAAAACTATAAGTTGTGACAATACTTTCAATAATGGCACAAAAAAAAGTTAAATATCTGGTATAATCTGTAAGCTTACGTCTACCATATTCACCTTCTTCTTTTTGTAATTTTAAAAGAGTTGGGTTAATAGTAGTTAAAAGTTGAATTATAATAGAGGCATTTATATTAGGTAAAATCCCAAGACTTAATATACTAAAAGAAGCATTTTCACCTCCAGAAAAACTATTCAAAATCGTAGCAACTGCAGTTGTTGAAGTATTTGATTCTAATAAAGGAGAAAATGTTTTAATATCTATATAAGGAAGCGGTATAAAACTACCTACCCTAACTAATGTAAGTAAGCCAATTGTTAAAAAGAAACGTTGTCGAAAAGAAGGAGTATTTTTACTTCGTAATTGTAAATTCATGGAAAAACTTAAATAAATAGATATTTTTCTTATATTAACAAATATTTTTTTCCACTAATCTCGTTAGTTTTATCCTTATTTCCCTAACACTTGTTCTAGGGATATTTGTCGTTTTTGCATCACTTGCTCAATTGTATTTAAACTTTGTAAAGCAACAATAGTAGCCCTAGCATTATTTAAAGGATTATTAGAACCAAGTTGCTTTGATAAAATATTTTTAATACCTGCAAGTTCTAAAACAATACGTACCGAACCCCCAGCAATAACTCCTGTTCCTGGTACCGCAGGTCTAATAAAAACTTTAGAACCACCTGATATACCAACCATAGCATGAGGAATTGTTTTACCTTCAGCAATAGGAATTGTGAGTACATTTTTTTTTGCATCAGTTTCTGCTTTTTTTATCGCCGTACTCACTTCTTCAGCTTTACCTACACCTACTCCGACTCTTTCTTCCATATCACCTACGACAACAGTTGCTCGGAAGCTTATTTTTTTTCCACCTTTTACTACTTTTGAAACCCGAGAAATTTTTACTACCCTTTGTTCCCAACGAATTTTTTTATTTGGAGTGGTCATAAATGTGCTAAAATACTAAATAAATTTATATTTAAAACCTATAATTACTAAAAATTTAACCCAACTAACCTAGCACCTTCGGCTAGTTCTTTTATTCTCCCGTGATAAGATTTTTTCCCTCTATCAAATATTATTTCTTTAATATTTTGTTCTAACAACCGTGTACCAATAATTTCCCCGACAATTTTTGAAGCCAGTTTATTTGAAGTTTTATCGCATTTTGCTTTTACTTCTAATTCTAAAGTAGAACAACTTATAATTGTCTTTGAACAGGAATCATCAATAACTTGAGCGTAAATATGTTTATTTGAACGAAAAACAGCTAAGCGTGGTTTAAGATTATTACCTTTAATTATTTTCTTCTCTCTCTTTCCCATAATTTATTATTTCCCTGATTTTCCTACTTTACGTTTAATAATTTCACCTTTATATAATATGCCTTTACCCTTATATGGTTCAGGAGGACGTTTACTTCTTATTGTTGCAGCTAATTGACCGACAAGCTCATTATCAAACCCCGTAATAATTATCCCTACGTTTTTTTCTACTTTAATCTCAATACCTAAAGGTATTGCTATTAAAACTGGATGACTATAACCTAAATTTAAAACTAAATCTTTACCTTTTAATTGGGCACGATAACCAACCCCTTTAAGTTCAAGTGTACGTTCAAATTTTTGTGAAACTCCAACGACCATATTATTAATTAAAGTTCTACTTAGACCATATAGTTGGTTGGCGATTCGTGTATTTTCATTTTTAGTTACGTAAATAATATTCTCACGTAATTCAACTGAAATTAAATCTGAAATTTTTCTAAAAAGTTTCCCATGTGGTCCTGAAACCTCGATATTGTTTTGATTAACCTCAACTTGAACATTAGATGGTACCTTTATAGGTAATTTACCGATTCTTCCCATATAAATTTAAACCTTTATTACCAAATATAACAAATAACTTCACCACCGACGCCTAATTTTTTTGCTTTATTATTTGTAAGAATTCCTTTGGAAGTTGATAATATAGCTATTCCTAGATTACTTAAAACATTAGGTAAATTGCTTTTATTTACATAAATCCTCAAACCAGGTTTGCTTATTCTTTTAATCCCTGTAATGATTGGCTGTCTTTTTTGACTATGGTATTTTAAACAAAGTAATAAATATTTTCTATTAGAAACTTCAATTTCTTCAAAATTAGAAATATAACCTTCTTCTTTTAAAATTTTTACAACTGAATAAGTTACTTTCGTTTTTATAACTCGGACAATTTGGTGACGAACCAAATTTGCGTTTCTAATGCGAGTCAGTGTGTCTGCAATAATATCTGTTGTCACTATATTTTCATACTCCTTTTTAATCAGTTAATGGGAAACCAAACTCTTTTAGAAGAGCAATACCTTCAGTTTTTGTTTGTGCTGTTGTTACTATGGAAATATTAAAACCTTTTATTTGGTCTACATTTTCATAGCTAATTTCAGGGAATACTAACTGCTCTTTTAATCCAAAATTATAATTACCATTACGGTCAAAACCTTTTAAACTTAAACCTCTAAAATCTCTAATTCTTGGTAAAACAAGGTGAATTAATTTTTCTAAGAAAGCATACATTTTTTTACTTCTAAGAGTTACTGTTATACCCAAAACCATTTCTTCTCGAACTTTAAAACCTGCTATAGATTTCTTTGCTTTTGTTAATATTGGCTGTTGCCCTGTGATTAAACGCATTTCATCAACAGACTTTTGTAATGTTTTATTATTTTGACCATCGACACCTAAACCTCGGTTTAGCTGGATTTTAACTAATTTTGGAACTTGATGGTTATTTTTATAGTTAAATTGTTTAACTAAATTCGGAAATACTAAATCTTTGTATAAAAAGTTTAAATTTTTTGACTCGACTTGATTATCATTTATCATAAAATATTACTCCTGGTAAAGTGATACATTTGAACTATGGATTGGAAACTCAATCCTTTTAATTTCACCATTCTCTTCAGGTCGGGTAGGTTTAACATGTTTAATTCTTATATTGATACCTTCAATAATAAGTTTGTTTTCTTGTTTTATGATTTTTTTTACAAGCCCCACTTTTCCTTTTTCTTGGCCAGAAATTATTTTAACTTTTTCACCTATTTTTACGTGTACCTTCATTTTTAAAGTAGCTTTTTTCTTCATTTAAATAACCTCAGGTGCTAATGAAACAATTTTAGTAAAATCTTTATCACGAATTTCTCTTGCAATTGGGCCAAAAATTCTTGTACCTTTTGGGTTTTTATCCATGTTAATAATAACAGCTGCATTATCATCAAAACTAATACTAGTTCCATCTTTACGTGAAACAGCTTTTTTTGTTCTTATAACAACAGCTTTAACAATATCGGATCTTTTAGTTAACATATTTGGTGTTGCTTCCTTTACAACTCCGATAATAATATCACCAAGTCTTGCATATTTACGACGACCACCTAGTACACGAATGCACATAATTTTTTTTGCACCTGTATTATCTGCTACTGTTAAATACGTTTGTGGTTGTATCATAATAAATTTTAAAACCTTAATTAACGATTACTGCTTTATTTAGTATTTTTTTTACTATCCAACGTTTTTTTTTACTTAATGGTCTACTTTCCTCTAATAATATCTCGTCCCCAATATTACAAATATCCTCTGCATCATGTGCTAAATAACGTTTTGTTCTAACTATAATTTTTGAATAAAACTTATGTTTATAACGATACTCAACAGCAACAACAACACTTTTTTGCATTTTATTGCTTATTACAATACCAAGTCTCTGCAGTTTAACCATAAATCATTATTCCTTAAGATAATTTTCTAATTACTTTTTTGTATCATTAATAACTGTGCTAACCTATGCTTGCCATGTTTAAATTGGTGCGATTTAAAAGATTGTTTTGCTCCACGTCGTAAACGTAATTTAAACAATTGTTTTTTTATATTTAAAATTTCATTTTCTAACTCATTTTTATCTAAATTTTTGATTTCATCGATTTTCGGTAGACTCATAATAGGTATACTTTCTTCTTTAATTTATAAGAAATTTTGTTTTAATTGGTAACTTATAAGAAGCAATCATCATTGCTTCCTTTGCAAGTTTTAAAGGAACACCGCTTAATTCAAACAAAATAGTTCCAGGTTTAACTACAGCTACCCAATAGTCAACTGACCCTTTCCCTGATCCCATTCTTGATTCTGCGGCTCTGGCAGTTACTGGTTTGTCTGGGAAAACCGTTATCCATAACTTACCACCACGTTTTGTATATCGTGTAATTGTTCTTCTTGTAGCTTCAATTTGACGTGAAGTTAACCAAGTGGGTTCTAATGCTTGGATAGCGTAATCACCAAAACTAATTTTATTTCCTCTTGAGGCTTTCCCTTTTAATCTACCACGGTGTTGTTTTCGGAATTTTGTTTTCTTAGGGCTAAGCATTTTCTTAAATTTTGTAATGTTATTAAATATTTTTTTTCGCTACTATTTCATTTTTAAAAAGCCATATTTTAATCCCTAAAATGCCATATGTTGTTTGAGCTACTTTATAAGAATAGTCAATATTAGCACGTAATGTTTGAAGCGGAACACGTCCTTCACGAACCCATTCTGTTCTTGCAATCTCAGCACCATTTAAACGACCTGCTATTTGAACTTTAATTCCTTTTAGTTCGTCTTCTGTTCTATAGCGTCGAAGGATTTCTCGGATACATTTTCTGAATGAAACCCGCTCTTCTAATTTTTTTACTAAAACGTCAACTAATATGCTAGCTTCCGTATATGGTTTTGTTATTTCAACAATATTAATTAAAACTTTTTTGTTTTTTAAAAGTGCACTAAGTTCTTGATCTAATGTTCTTAATAGTGATCCTGATTTACCTACAATACGGCCAGGTACTACAGATTGTATTTCAATATAGATCCTTTTTTTTGTCTCGTTACGTTTAATAATAAGTTTAGTAATACCTGAATAACCGACGTTATTTGAAATCAGGAATTTAGAGATATATTCTCGAATCGTATAGTCCTCTTTTAGAAAAGAAATATAAGAATTTGTTCCACTATACCATAATGATCTATCTTCCTGTATAATCCCCAGTCTAAAGCCTAAAGGATGTGTTTTATGTCCCATAATCTAGTCTCGTATTAGTTTTATTAAAAATTTATTTATGAATCTATTAAGTATTAGGTTCTAAAATTATGGTAATATGACAAGTTGGTTTACGAATTTGGTAACCTCTACCTTGTGCACGTGGTCTAAACCTACGTAATACTGGACCTTGGTCAGCAAAGACTGTCTTAACAATTAGATCTTCTTTATTCAGACCATTATTATTTTCAGCATTTGCAGCGGCTGAGTTTAATACTTGCCAAATTGGGCCACAAGCTCTGTAAGGCATAAATTGTAATAGCATTAAAGCTTCTAAATATGTACGCCCGCGGATTTGATCTAAAACACGTCGTACTTTATGTGATGATATTCTAATGTATTTGCTGACAGCTTTTGATGTTTGTTTATCTTTCATTTATTTGTTAAATATTTATTTCTTTTTTGTACGTCTATCACTACTTTTTATATGTGAACGGAAGTTTCTAGTTGGTATAAATTCTCCAAGCTTATGACCAATAATTTGGTCAGATATAAAAAGCGGGATATGTTTTTTACCATTATATACTGAAATTGTATGACCGATCATAGCTGGAATAATCATAGATGAACGTGACCACGTTTTAATTGAGGTTTTTTTCCCAGTTTTATTCATTTTTTCAATTTTTTGTAGCAAATGATAAGCTATAAAAGGGCCTTTACGAAAAGATCTTGCCATAAATTTATTTGAAGATAAAATTATAAAAATAATTAAAAGAACAGTTAGTCTTATACTCTCGAACGAACTATATAAATATCGCTGTACTTATCTTTTTTTCTTGTTTTAACACCAAGTGCAGCTTTACCCCAAGGAGTATAAGCTTTTGGACGTCCAATAGTTGCACGACCTTCTCCACCACCATGTGGATGGTCACAAGGGTTCATAACAGAACCACGTACTGTTGGTCTAATGCCAAGCCAACGTTTACGACCTGCTTTCCCTAATTTAATATTGTTACTATCTCGATTACTTACGATACCAATTGTTGCATAACAACTTTTATGAACAATCCTAATTTCTTTAGAGGGTAAACGTACTGTGACATAATTATTCTCTTTTGCTAATATCCTTGCTGAAGTTCCTGCTGCACGAACAATTTGGCCACCTTTATTATAAGACAGTTCTATATTATGAATAGAAGTACCTAAAGGTATATTTTCTAAAGGTAATGCATTACCAATTTCAACAGGCGCATTTGGGCCAGACATGATTTTACTGCCAATTTTTAAAGAATCAGGACAAATTATATAAGTTTTGTCACCATTTTCATAATGAATTAATGCAATCCTAGCGTTACGGTTAGGATCGTATTCAATAGCAAAAACATTACCTAAAATATCATGTTTTTTACGTTTAAAATCTATAATACGATATCTTCTTTTATGACCACCACCATGGTGGCGTGTTGTAATTAAACCTTGGTTATTACGACCTTTTTTTCGATGATTTCTTCCAATTAACTTTTTTTCTGGTTTTGTCTTAGTTATTTCATCAAAAGACGAAAAAACAGTATTTCTTGTACCAACAGTATAAACTTTACAAATACGAATAGCCATAAATATTATTCCTCTTCCTCTTTATTTAATAGTTATGTTATTAGTTAGTAGAAAAGAGATCAATTTTATTATCCTTTGCTAATTTCACGATTACTTTTTTGTAACGAGGTCTAACACCTGTAAATTGTCCCACACGACGTTTTTTCTTAGGTAAGTTACAACTATTAACTTTAATAACACTTACATCAAATAAAAACTCAATTGCCTTTTTTATACTAACTTTAGTTAGTTTAGGATCTACTAAGAATGTATATTGGTTATTTTCTAATAATAAGTTTGTTTTAATAGTCGTAA